CCGACCCCGTTTGTAATTCCATCAATTTTATGTCTATCAAAAAACTGAATTCGTTCGGCTAATCTTCTTATACCCACAGTAAAAATCTTAGTATAAAAAATATCTATGTAACCGCGATTATATGACCAATTGTATATCACATTTTTTACTTGGTCCAAGAGAATTCTCTTGGGGCCCCTCTTTACAAAAGAATTGACTAAGTCCAAATTCTGGAGAGATGAATAAACAGATCCATATAAAATAGATGCTATAAATAATCCAAAAAGGGCTATACTTACCGAAAAAACGGCATTTTTCAAAAAATCATACCAATCGGAGGAATCATTCCAATTTTGATGGAAAAAATTTGTGGACGGAGTTAACCATTTCGATAATAGATCAAAACCTATTACTCCTCGATCAAAATTAATTCCGATTGATCCGACGAATAAAGTAAATAGTACCAATATAAGCAGAGGAAATAACATAGTATTGTCCGACTCGTGAGGATAGGTGTAAGTGTATTTATTTCTAAAATAAGTACTAAAGTATCGTATTCTATTTCTTCCATTATCATCAATTGATATTTGATATGTATCCTTTGAAAAAAAGGAGACCTTATTATTCATTGTTGATAAAAGTAAATTTCTATTGACTGCTTTGGGTGTTTTTTTTCCCCATAAAGATATTGAGTAGAAAGAACTATTTTTAGTGCTACTATAATTTTGAAAATGAATGCGCAAATGTCCATCAAAGGTAAGTAAATACATCCGAAACATATAAAATGCGGTTAATCCTGTTGTGAAGGAAGCTATTATTGCGAAAGTTGGTGAATACAACCAACTATCATTAAGAATTTCATCTTTGGACCAAAAACAAGCAAGAGGTGGAATACCACAAAGAGAGAGTGTACCTAATAAAAAAGTAATTCTTGTAATTGGAACATATTTTGTTAAACCGCCCATAAGAACCATATTTTGACTTTTATCTGGTGAATATCCAACAATAGGTTCCATTGAATGAATAATAGATCCGGATCCCAAAAACAATAAAGCTTTCGAATAGGCATGAGTGATCAAATGGAATAAGGCGGCTCGATAAGAACCTATACCCAGAGCTAACATAATATAACCCAATTGAGACATTGTAGAATAAGCTAAACTTCTTTTAATGTCTCTTTGAGCAAGAGCCAAAGTAGCTCCTAATAGTACTGTTATTACGCCTATTAAAGAAATGAAATTCATTATGGAAGGCATAACTACGAAAAGAGGAAGAAGCCGAGCTACAAGAAAAATTCCCGCTGCTACCATAGTAGCAGCATGTATAAGAGCCGAAATGGGAGTGGGTCCTTCCATAGCATCAGGTAACCATATGTGAAGGGGGAATTGCGCGGATTTAGCAACTGCACCGACGAATAAAAAAGAAGCACACAGAGTAGCAAATAAAGAATCTACTTCATTATTATGAACCAAGGTATTAACTATTTGGAACAAATCCCGAAATTCTAAACTACCAGTTATCCAATAAAGTCCTAAAATTCCTAATAATAAACCAAAATCCCCTATACGATTGGTTACAAAAGCTTTTTGACAAGCATTTGCCGCAATTGGTCGTGTGAACCAAAAACCTATTAATAAATACGAACACATTCCTACAAGTTCCCAAAAAATATAAATTTGTACCAAATTAGAACTAGTAACTAATCCCAACATAGAAGTATTGAAAAAACTCATATAGGCAAAAAATCTCAAATATCCTTGATCGTGAGACATATAATTGTCACTATAAATAAGAACCATGATTCCAACAGTAGTAATTAATATTGACATAATAGAAGTAAGTGGATCGATCAAGTGTCCGAACTCTAAAGAAAAATCATTATTGACGGTCCAAGACCATAGATATTGATAGATAAAATTTCCATTTATTTGCTGAATAGACAGATTGGCCGAAAACGCCATAGCTATACTTAGTATCAAAATACTTGGAAAAGCCCACATACGACGAATATTTTTTGTTGCTGTTGGAATAAGCAGAAGTCCAAATCCTATTAACATAGTAACTGGAAATGGAAGAAAAGGTATTATCCATGCATATTTATATGTATGTTCCATAAAAAAAACAAATTTTCATTTTTTTTCTTCTAATTGTTTCCGATTCACCAATCCTTATTGCTTTCGAAAAGAACAATAAAAAAATCAACAAAAAAAGATATGAAAAACCTCAAATATTTTGATTTTTCATTATTCTGACTTTTCTCAGATATTGGAAATATTCAAAAAGTTCCAGTTCAATTGGTTGGTCAAATGATATGACCAAATAGCTAGGTAAGAGTAATTACTTAGTTATTAACTTTATTAGCTAAAGAAGGGTATTTATTAAAATGGGGAATATGAGATTTTGAATCATTCTACGATTATACTACCATTCTATTCTGGCAATATGTAATCATATCATATACTATAGTATAGTAAGTAAAAACAATTATACCAAAATAGTAGAATATGGATCATAGTATGCATCAATAAATCGACTCAAAAAAAAGACCTAGTTATTCTAGTGAATTTATTTGTAGTAATTACCTAACCCATTGCGGAACTAATTGATTGGATTCCAATCCAATAAGAAAGTATCAGAAATCTTATTTTATAATACTCCTTACTTCGTATAGAACTGAAATAAAAAATAACTAAAAATGGAAGTTCCCCTTCTTAAGTAATGAAATGTCTTGTTTAACATATTAACTACTAGTTGTAGTTGGGGTTTGAACTTAAATTATAGACACGGTACTATAAGCTTATTCAATTACAACTAATAGTCAGAAAAATTCCCTTTCAAATTTTCCCTTCTTTTCTTCTATTTTTTTCCCTAGTGTATTATATATGTGACATGCATGTATATATTTACATATAAATAATATATTTGTATTGACGGAATTAAGTATAGAAAATGACTAAAAAGAACGATCTATTTTGAGCAATACATGTCTTTCACATACAACAATAAAAATGAGTAACTCTTTTTTTTTTGAATGGCAGTTCCAAAAAAACGTACTTCTATATCAAAAAAACGTATTCGTAGAAATATTTGGAAGAAAGAGGGATATTTAGCTGCAATAAAAGCTTTTTCCTTAGCAAAGTCCATTTCTACCGGGGATTCAAAAAGTTTTTTTGTGCGACAAACAAGTAAGAAAATCTTGGAATAATCGGAATTTCCATGGCTAGAAGAACTTCTAATTTTGGAATATGAATAATTCTCATTAACTAATGTATTGATGTATTGAACTCCTCAAGATTAGTTAGAACTAGCTGCTATGATATGTAGAATAAGAATTTCTCTGTCTGTCGGGTCTAAGTATAAGTATCATTATTATTATTATTTTTTTTTTTTCATTCTAGTTTTTATTTTATTAGAATCTATTTATTAATTCGTGAGATGGTTTTTTCCTATTCATTTTCTTTTTACAATAGAAAAATCTTTGTTCATTCTATTTTTCTATTGTAAAAAGAAAATGAAATTGTGATGGATATTGAAACTCTTTTGTTTTATTATATGCCTAACTCAAGCTCAAGACCGAATTGGTTTGGTAAATATTATCATAATTTAGAAATTATGTACACAACAAACAACAAAGAGTATTATATTAATAGTTAATTAATACTTAATGATACTAATAAAATTCTTGAAATTGTTAGAAAAATTCCTTTAATTTATTAATTAAATTGTGATACATATGAAATCCGAATTTATTTTCTATTTCATTTTGTTCATTGAGAAAATAAATCTCTTTGACGATTTGATTTGTTTTTCATTTATCTGATTTCGCGGATTCAAAATAAATAAAGAAAAAAAATATAAAAAGGGGACAATTCCTAGTTTCTATTTCGACTGAAAACAAAACTTTTATTTCAAGTTCCAAGTGTTCCGGGAGAACTTAATATATAGATAGTACGTAAAAGTTGATTGTTAAAACTGAACCTACGATGATACTAACCTAATTAAAAATTATTGAAAATTCAAAGACGAACTTAATTTTAAAGAACTCCTATTCATCAGTTTTAATGTTTCCTAAACTATATTGAATCCTTGAATCTAGATCTAGACAATTCAACATAAATTGATTATTATTATTTCAAGTAAGCCGCTATGGTGAAATCGGTAGACACGCTGCTCTTAGGAAGCAGTGCTAGAGCATCTCGGTTCGAGTCCGAGTGGCGGCATACTCTAAAAGAGATACAATGGATCCTATAATGTATTTAATTCCTGATTCCCATGGACCCCCTTTATGTATGATATTTGTGACTTTAGAACATATATTAACTCATCTCTCTTTTTCGATCATTTCAATTGTGATTACGATTTATTTGATGACCCTATTAGTCCACGAAATCATAGGGTTACGTGATTCGTCGGAAAAAGGAATGATAGCTACTTTTTTCTCTATAACAGGATTATTAGTTACTCGTTGGATTTCTTCAAGACATTTTCCATTAAGTAATTTATACGAGTCATTAATCTTCCTTTCGTGGAGTTTTTCCATTATTCATATGATTTCCAAGATATGGAATCATAAAAATGATTTAAGCGCAATAACCGCCCCAAGTGCCGTTTTTACCCAAGGTTTCGCCACATCAGGTCTTTCAAGCGAAATGCATCAATCGTCAATATTAGTACCTGCTCTACAATCTCAGTGGTTAATGATGCACGTAAGTATGATGTTATTGAGCTATGCAGCTCTTTTATGCGGGTCGTTATTATCAGTCGCTTTTCTAGTCATTACATTTCGAAAAAACATCGATATTTTTTGTAAAAGCAAAATTTTCTTAATTAAGATTAAGTCATTTTGCTTTGGCAAGATCGAATACTTGAACGCAAAAAAAAATGTTTTTAAACCCACTTCTTTTGTTTCATTTCTAAATTATTACAAATATCAATTAACTCAGCGTTTGGATTATTGGAGTTATCGTATCATTAGTTTAGGGTTTACCTTTTTAACCATAGGTATTCTTTCTGGAGCAGTATGGGCTAACGAAGCATGGGGATCTTATTGGAATTGGGACCCCAAGGAAACTTGGGCATTTATTACTTGGACCATATTCGCGATTTATTCACATACTAGAACAAATCAAAGTTTGCAAGGTACGAATTCGGCACTTGTAGCTTCTATAGGATTTCTTATAATTTGGATATGCTATTTTGGGATCAATTTATTAGGAATAGGTCTACATAGTTATGGTTCATTCACATTAACATCTAATTGAATAAATTCCGTGAGGAATACATAAGACCATCGTCCCATATATTATATAACGGAAAGTTTGTGCGGGTTTTTGAGAACCGTTTGAATCAAGGAATCATTCAAATGGTTCTCAAAAACCCGAAATACATCTTATTACAATTCTAATTCACTTTATTTTTTTGCGTTGTACGGCGAATGATTTCAAAAATCTTAAAATTCAAAAAATTCTAAGACTTTGCTTTCTGTCTCATTAATGAAAACTATCTATGAAAATAATTAGATAGGATAGCTTGTACCTTGTCAACTGATAGTGAGAGAACGAAATCAGGATAAATACCAATCCCTATTACGGGTAAAAAGATACAGATCGAAACAAATAGTTCTCGTGGCCCAGAATCCACAAAATAGGAGTTTGGAACATTGAATAGTTTGTATCCATAGAACATCTGACGTAACGTAGATAATAAATAAATAGGAGTTAATATCATTCCAATTGCCATTACAAAGGTAATTAGCATTTTTGGCATTAAAAGATATTTTTGGCTGGTAATTATTCCAAAAAATACTACTAATTCCGCAACAAAACCACTCATTCCTGGCAATGCAAGAGAAGCCATTGAGAAACTACTAAATATGGTAAATATTTTTGGCATTGGGATGGATATCCCCCCCATTTCGTCGATATAAACAAGACGTATTCTATCACAACTCGTTCCTACCAAGAAAAAAAGTGCAGCACCGATAAATCCATGAGAGAGTATTTGTAAAACGGCTCCGTTGAGTCCCATGTCGGTTATAGAACCAATTCCTATAATTATGAAACCCATGTGAGATACGGAAGAATAGGCTATTCTCTTTTTTAAATTGCGTTGACCAAGAGAGGTTGAAGCTGCATAGATTATTTGCATTGTCCCTACTATCACCAACCAGGGAGAAAATATAGAGTGGGCGTGTGGTAATAATTCCATATTGATCCGAATCAATCCATATGCTCCCATTTTTAATAAGATTCCAGCTAGAAGCATACATGTACTGTAATGTGCTTCTCCATGGGTATCTGGTAGCCATGTATGTAGAGGTATAATCGGCGATTTGACAGCATAAGCAATAAGGAAGCCCAAATATAATATTATTTCTAATGTCACAGGATATGACTGATTAGCTAATCTTTCAAAATCCAATGTTGGTTCATTGGAACCATATAAACCCATACCTAGAACTCCTATTAAGAGAAAAATGGAACCCCCCGCAGTGTACAAAATAAACTTTGTAGCCGAGTACAAACGTTTCTTTCCTCCCCACATGGATAAAAGTAAGTAAACAGGAATTAATTCTAACTCCCACATGATGAAAAAAAGTAAAAGGTCTCGAGAAGAAAATAATCCTATTTGACCACTATACATTGCTAACATCAGGAAATAGAACAATCGCGAATTTTGAGTAACAGGCCAAGCTGCTAAAGTAGCTAAGGTAGTGATAAATCCTGTCAGTAAAATAGGTCCTATGGAAAGCCCATCGATTCCCAGTCTCCAGTGAAAATCAAAAATATTTATCCATTTAGAATCCTCCTCCAATTGAATTAATGGATCGTCCAATTGGAAATGATAACAGAACACATAGGTTGTTAGAAGGAGTTCTAATAAACATATACATATAGTATACCACCTAAATACCTTATTCCCCCTATGAGGGAGAAAGAAAATTGAAGAACCCGCGAATATCGGCAAAACTACAAGTAGTGTTAACCAAGGGAAATAACTCGTGATAAAGACAAGATGCGTTTTGACCAAAAAACCCGTACTCGAGAAAATATATTATTCCGAGCACGGGTTTTTGTCGGTAAAAAGGAATCAAATGATTCAAGTGGAGTTTTTTATAACGTATCAATAAGATAGACCCATGCTGCGAATTGTTTCATGCCATAAATAAACACGGACACTCAAAAAATCTGTTGGACAAGCGGATTCACATCTCTTACAACCTACACAGTCCTCGGTCCTTGGCGCGGAAGCAATTTGTTTAGCTTTACATCCGTCCCAAGGTATCATTTCCAATACATCTGTGGGGCAGGCTCGTACACATTGAGTACACCCTATACATGTATCATAAATTTTTACTGAATGTGACATTGGGTCTATAAATTCCAGTTTTGAACATAAAAAATTTTCTATCTGGTAAAGTAAAATCAGTAGTAAATGAATTATATATTTATATTGTAGACACCAGACGAATCAATGGTTTATCAAAAAAATCTTAAGAATCAATATATTTCTAAATCTGTTCATGAGAAAGGACCAAGAGACTTTGATTTCCGTTTCAACAACCATGATCGTACGAGTCACGCATATGACTTCACATTGACATTGGCCAACAGATCGTCACTATTTCAATAGTAATATGGAAATATATTACTATACATATTACTATAAAAAAAGGATAAAAAATGAAATAAATAATTTATATTTCTAATTTATATATATTTATTTTATATATATAATCCTTATTTATATGATAGCTATGACTAATTATTCAACAAATTTGATTGATTGATACGAGTTGATTTTCTGTTACGATAGATCGACGAAACAATAGCTAGCCCAATAGCTGCTTCCGCGGCCGCAATGGCTATAACAAAGATTGAGAAAATGTCTCCTTTTAATTGGCGACTATCAAATATATCAGAAAATGTTACGAGATTAATATTAACCGAATTTAGTATAAGCTCAAGACACATAAGTGCTCTAACCATGTTTCGACTTGTGATCAATCCATAGATACCGATAGAAAATAAATAAACGCTCAAAAAAAGTACATGTTCGAACATCATTGACTAACTCCTCATCAATCTCGATTCATTTCAATATGAACAACAATTCAACCGATTTGATTGACTAGAATTAGAATCGAGCAATTACAGAAAAAAAGAGGGTATCGGCAGTAGATTAAACTAAAAACTTTCCCTTTTTCATTTGATTTAGAATTTCTAATAATTTTGTTAATTCTAAGTATTTCTTATTGACGAGCCATAGTAATTGCACCTATCAAAGAAACTAAAAGAATTATAGAAATGAGTTCAAACGGAAGATAAAAATCAGTTGATAAATGAATTCCAATTTGTTGAACGTTACTTATAAGGTCTTGCTCTATAATCTGGTTTGATCTTGTAGTCCAAATAATTCCGTACCATGACGTATCTGGTATAGTAGTAATTAGTGAAAAAAGAATACTTGTACAAACCAGTGAAGTGACTCCATCTCCAACAGTCCAAAGATAGGAATCGTTGGAATATTCTGAACCATTCATGAACATAACAGCAAATAGGATTAAGACATTTATGGCTCCCACATAAATAAGGAGCTGTGCGGCAGCTACAAAATAGGAGTTTGATGGAATATAGAATAAGGATATACAAACAAAAACCAATCCCAACGAAAAGGCAGAAAAAATGGGATTGGTAAATAATACTACTCCTAGACCTCCTAATATAAGAAATGATCCCAGAAATACTACAAGTATATCGTGTATTGGTCCAGGTAAATCCATTATGTATAACAGATAAATAAGTCGAAATATTTCATGACCTTACTAAATAGTCTAGGAAAGAGAGGGGTCTTGCCCTTATTTTTTTTTTTTGTATATGATGGGTTCCTAATTGAATTCAATCTTAATATGGATTGATGTAGATATAGATAAAGTTATTAAAGTTATTGGCCGATCCTACTTTCTTTTTTTTTTATCTGAAAGAAAAAAGAAAAGAATAGTTGGAATTTTATATTTTGAAATCATCACGAAACCATATTCTCGGTTTAAATCAAAGAGTGATTCTCAACAATCAATAGTTATTATTTGTAATTTCTGACCGACCAAAATAAAAGAGGCTTGGATCTTTTATATCAAAAAAAATCTTAGTAATCAGTAATCGTTCTTGAATCAAGGGGTTTATTTTTGTCTATTTTGATTTGAGTCGAATTCATAACTGTTTGAATTGTGTAATCTCCAATTACTGACATTGGTAACCGGCCTAAAGCAATTTGATTATAATTTAATTCGTGACGATCATAAGTAGAAAGTTCATATTCTTCAGTCATCGATAAACAGTTTGTTGGACAATACTCGACACAGTTACCACAAAATATACAGACCCCAAAATCAATACTATAATTAAGCAATTGTTTCTTTTTAATATCTCTTTCAAATCTCCAATCAACAACGGGTAGATCTATGGGACATACACGAACACATACTTCACAAGCAATACATTTATCAAATTCAAAGTGGATTCGACCACGGAAACGCTCTGATGTGATCGATTTTTCATAAGGATATTGAATAGTTACAGGTAAACGATTTGTATGGGATAAGGTAATTATGAAACTTTGACCAATGTACCTTGCAGCTCGTATTGTTTGTTGACCATAATTTATGAACCCGGTCACCATAGGGAACATATTGTAGATCTCCGTGAATAGATTGATGTTTCTTTCTCTTGTTTGAGATCGGTTATGAATCTAGAATATCGTTCTGTTATTTATAGTGAAACAAGTTGGGAAGAAGTTGTCAATAATAGATTACCCAGGGAAATAGGTAAAAGAAATTTCCATCCAAGATTTAATAGCTGGTCCATTCTCATCCTAGGTAAAGTCCATCTTGCTGTGATAGGAATGAACAGAAACAAATAAGCTTTAGCTAATGTAATAAATATCCCAATTGTCATTCCAAAGATTCCAGCCATTTTATTTATTCCGAAAAGTTCAGGAATGGATATGTACGGAATAGAGAAATTCCACCCACCCAAGTAAAGAACTGTTATAAATAATGAAGAAACTAATAAATTTAGGTAAGAAGCAAGGTAAAATAAACCGTATTTGATACCTGAATACTCTGTTTGATAACCTGCTACTAATTCCTCCTCTGCTTCTGGTAAATCAAAGGGTAATCTTTCACATTCTGCTAGAGAAGAAATTAGAAAAACTACAAACCCTATAGGCTGACGCCACAGATTCCACCCCCCAAAACCATATTTTGACTGTACCTCAACTATATCAACTGTACTTGAACTGTTAGATAATCATAGTCGATAATAACATCACTGTTCGCATCGCTATTTCAAAACCGTACATGAGACCTCGGCTTCATACGGCTCCTCTATGGCCACAAATAAATGTAAGGAGTTGTTCGATATTATCGCTATCTTTATTTGGATAGTAAATACAATAAATATACATCGGGGAGTCAAAAATTAGACCAATGAAATTCCGTCTGCTAGAATAAAAAAAAGGCGCTTCCGAATTGATCTTATCCATTAGAATTTCAATTTCTCTTTGTTCGGTAATAACTTAATCCTTCAATAAAATACTCGTTCTATCAATAACTATAAAGAAAGAATTGGGCATTAATTCAAAATTCATGATAAGAATTCTATATGTATAGATATGGATGGGGAAAATAATAAATAAAGATCCTTTTTCTTATTATTTATTCATTTTTCTCATTCTATTTTTTTATTCCATTTCTTTTGTTCCTGTTCCTCTTTCTCAGAGCCTCAGAGGGGAGGGTACTCTAAAAAAAAAAAAAAATAAAGGATTAATTCGTTTTTGATAGTCATTTCTTTAATCAGCGAATAGGAGCATACTCTAGATCGGAATCGCGGGGAAGTACTGCTTGGTCATTTCTACCAACTTAAAGTCCTCATTATGATTCGTTTTATCCAAAGTTTTATAAAAAAATACCATTTTTTCTTACATTATCTCCATTACTAATCTTTTGTGTACCTTGGTGTTCCTAACTGTCCGCTGATTTTTGATCGATCCCCGGTATGGTAATGGTAATACATATAAGACAGTAATAGAAACTCCATACGGTTGATCTTTTGTACCTGCTTCAAGATATGATAATTAATCAAAGAATCTTAATCTTGGGGTAAACAGTTTACACTGCTTATGTTTATATTCTTGTACATAGGGAATGAGATTTTATCTTCTTACTACAAATTTTTAAGCAGTTTGATTTTACTCATATAACTATCTAGTTTAACTCATCGACCCTAATGATGAATAAAAAATGAAAATATCCATTCAATATATTCAACCTCTTTACTTTATTTCGAGAGAGGGGGGAAAATAATCATGTTCCAACGAATCACACGTAGAGATATTGATAACACACATAGAGTTAATGGTATTTCATAACTAATAGATTGAGCAGCAGCCCGTAGACCACCTGAAAAGGAATATTTATTATTCGATCCATATCCTGACATAAGAAGTCCAATAGGAGAAATACTTGAAATGGAGATCCATAAAAAAACACCTATACTGAGATCGGCTAAAACAAGGCGATACCCAAAAGGAATTACTAAATAACTTAGTAGAACTGATATGACCGCTATAGACGGTCCCACGCTAAACAAACGAATATCTCCTCTAGATGGAAGGAGGTCCTCTTTAAAAAGTAATTTTGTCCCATCTGCTAGAGCTTGAAGAATTCCCAACGGGCCGGCATATTCAGGCCCAATACGTTGTTGTATTGCTGCGGATATTTCTCTTTCTAACCACACAATTACTAGTACCCCTATTGTGATTGCCAATAAAAGGGTGAAAATAGGAACAAAGATCCATATGAGTCCATAGACTTCTTTTAAGGATTCCGATCTAGAAAAAGAATTGATAGCTTCTACTTCTGTCGTATCAATTATCATTTCAACGATCAACTTCTCCCATAATGATATCTATACTACCTAGTATCGTCATGATATCAGCCAATTTCATTCTTTTAACTAATTGAGGGAGAATTTGCAAATTGATGAAACCTGGTGGACGAATTTTCCATCTCCAGGGGAAAACACTACTATCTCCTATCAAATAGATTCCTAATTCTCCTTTTGGGGCTTCTACTCTCACATAAAGTTCTTGTTTCGACAATTCCAAATTGGGTGAAAGTTTTTTAGTAATAAATCTATATTCAAAATTAGTCCATTTTGCATTTTTTGCTCTTTCAAAGCGTCGGACTTCTAAATTTTCATAGGGTCCTCCAGGAATTCCTTCTAGAGCCTGTTGAATAATTTTTATAGATTCTTTCATTTCACCAATTCGCACTAAATAACGAGCTAGTGAATCTCCTTCTTTTTGCCATTGGACTTCCCAATCGAATTTATTGTAACACTCATAACGATCAACTTTACGAAGATCCCATTGGATTCCAGAAGCTCGTAACATCGGTCCTGATAAACCCCAATTTATTGCTTCCTCTCCACCAATAATGCCCACTCCTTCAACTCGTTCCAAAAAAATAGGATTCCGCGTAATAAGTTTTTGATATTCAACAATTCCTGTTAAAGAATAATCGCAGAAATCCAAACATTTATCTATCCAGCCATAAGGCAGATCAGCAGCGACTCCCCCAATACGGAAATAATTATGCATCATTCGCATACCTGTGGCGGCTTCGAATAGATCATATAGCAATTCCCTTTCTCGGAAAATATAGAAAAAGGGAGTCTGTGCGCCGATATCCGCCATAAAAGGCCCAAGCCATAACAAATGAGAAGCTATACGACTCAGTTCCAGCATAATTACTCTAATGTAACTGGCTCTTTTAGGTACTTGAACACTTTCCAATCGTTCTGGTGCATTTACTGTTATTGCTTCTGTAAACATAGTGGCTAAATAATCCCACCGTGTTACATAAGGCAAATATTGTATAATTGTTCGATTTTCCGCTATTTTTTCCATACCTCTGTGTAAATAACCCAATACGGGTTCACAGTCAATAACATCTTCACCGTCGAGAGTAACGATCAGTCGAAGAACACCATGCATTGATGGGTGGTGAGGACCCATATTAACTATCATGAGATCCTTTCTTGTAGCCGGTACAGTCATATCTTTTCTTCCTTAATTCATTATTCCATGAATTTCTCAAAATGAGGTTCATCAAAATGAAAAATCTAATAACTACTATTAACTAATAACTAAAGAAAAAAATTCAAACCAATCTTAATATTAACGAGTTTTTGATTCCCGAATACCCAACTGACCAATTAATTTCTTATAACGTACTCTATTTTTATTTGACAAATAATCCAGCAGCCGTTGACGTTTTCCCAGAATTTTTCGTAGACCCCTTTCCGATAAAAAATCTTTTTTATGTAATTCCAAATGTGAAGTAAGTCTCCGTATCTTATCCGTGAAATTGAATACTTGAAATTCAACAGATCCGCAGTTTTTTTCTTTTTCTTGCCGAATAGCTGAAATGAATGAATTTTTGACCATAAAAAACAAATTTTTCTATTTTTTTTTTTTCTTTTCCGTGGATTTTACTGATCAGGAAAAATAATAATTATTATACCAGTTATTTTCAGTTATTTGAATCTAGTACACCAAAATTTGGATTTCTTTATTTCTTTATATACACTACTTTTTTATTCTATCCAAATCAAATTGCAAATTTGATTTGGATAGAAAGGGATGATACATTTATGCATTCACGAAAGAGAATGCTTTTTTTACCTAAAAAGAAGATTCTAATTGATACGTAATTAAATCGGTATCATGTACCAGAATGTAACATAGTGTATACGTATATCTTTCGGCTTTTATCTATCCATATCCAATATGTCATCCAATAGAGATATAGAAAATCCATTATTAACTAATTCTGTAACTAATTCTGAATAACTAATTCTGAGTCGTGGGTACATACGTATTCTTGACATACTGAAATTACTGCCGTTATTGGTATCAAACCAATAACGATTCATACAAGCTAAATCTTCTAATCGATAATTGGGCCAAAGAAACGATTTGAATTTAATGAATTTATTTGCATCTGTATTAAGATGCTTTTCCCCGTTCAAAAATTGTCCACAGTTTTTATTGCAAAATATTGGATTTCTATCCACAACATTCCAATTCTGGGAATTTAAACAAATTAGAATTCTCAATTCTCTACGACGTCTAGGAGATAGAATATTTTCCGGAACAAGGAAATCGTAATGATTTTTATCAACATATCTATTTTTTTTTATGCATTTTCCATTAGTTTGGTGCTTATTCTTATCAACCAATGAAATACCTATGGTTTGATATATAATAGATTTTCCATCCTTTTTCATAGATAGATGAATTGGTTCGATAGTAAGTACTCCCGTTTTTATTAATTCTACAGCAGTTGGGTTTTTCTCCATCTCCCATATTAGGTCCAGATGCATCTCGTCTCTGCGTATTGAGGATAGAGCAATTTCCCATGGATCTATCAATCTAAGTATAAGACAACATACCCTGATATTACTGAGCATTCCTTGACTCATGTATTCACTGAATTTTAATTGACAAACAGGATAGCTATTAAGTAAGAAATCCAGTTCGACTTCTAACGCGGTCTTAGATTGTTTTTTCTTTCTACCTTTTTTAATGTCTGCTTCCGTGTAATCTTTTTTAACACCTTTCTTTTTTTTTTTTTGTTTTCGTAGATCTGATACAAGATCTCCTTGACCTTGTTGTTCGTTTTTTTTTTTGTTGGAATTTTTTAATTCAAGATGTTCTTTTTGATTAGCTAATATAGGAATATTTTTTTTTTGATTTACGTCGATCTTTTCACTTTGACTAATATTTTTATAGAAATGAAAATCAAAAATAAGTAATTTGATTGGTATGATCCACGGTTTAATCTTATACGCATCAAAAAGTAGCACTAATTCTGGGAAAAACCAAAGTTCTAGATTTGATTTTGATTTTGGTATGGTATGATATAACCTTTCTTGATTCATTCCCATCCAATCAAAAAAAGATCTTTTTTGATTGGATGGGTTGATTTTGTGATGAATCGTAAAAGAAAAAAGATCTTTTTCTTCTTCTTCAAATTTTGGAGAATTTATAATTTCAGTTTTAGCATTTTTATGAATCTTGGTGTAGATATGCGTATTGATCCAGGTCTCAATATTGATCCAGGTCTCAATATCGATATCATTTCTAAGACAAAACCCGAGAATTCTACAATCAAAAAATTTTCTATCCGTATTTTTGTCCGTATCAGATAGATAATCACTAATTCGTGTTGATCCATAAATATATGAGTCCTTACTATTCCCATAATTTATATATTTATATGATAAAAGATCATATAAATACTGTTTTTGCAATTTTCTTTTTGGATTCCTCAATGAATTCCCTACATAGTAATTTTGTTTTATGTAATCAACGAATTGTTCTCTTTCTTTTTTAGATAAATCCAATTTCTTTGGGCCTTTCTTTTGAATCGTACTACATCGATTGACTCTATTTCGCCATTTTTTCGGTACTAAGCGAGACCACTTGGTCTGAGATAAATTGGATTGATAATAACCCCTTAACCAACTTTTCCATTTATTCATTCCAGACTTATGAATTTTCTTATGCCTTGGTTTGGAATCAAATATTCCTCGTGTCGTACAATAATTCTTGATTATATCCCTAAGAAAAGGATAGGTGCCATGATGTTGAAGTACAGATCTCAAACGATACTTATTAAGTAATTGATCTTGTGATAATTTGTAAAATACATATGCTTGAGACAAAGAAGATAAGTCACAATAAATACTAAGATTTATTTTATTAATAAAGTATCTAGTATCAGAAACCCGCTTGTTTATAGTCGAAATAAAGTTCATTGTATTTTGATTTATTTTCTCAATTCCTTCTTGATTTGTTTCATCGTTGTAAACGAATTTTCTGATAATTTTTTTTGTTGATTCAAAGAAAAGTTGTGCATCGATCCTTGGAATCTTAGTGATATATAGTAATATATCCATGTATTTTTTTTCAATGAAGGATTTCATAAAATAATGCGATTTACGTATTAATCGGATATTTTTTCTTTTGAATATTTGCCAAATATCCTTCTGTGATTCTGATCTTTTATCATCACAAGTTTGAACTATTTTTTTCTTGTCTTTTGTGATTCTTTCTATCTGAGTCCTAATTGTGATTGTCCTATTAGCAAGATCTTTCATTTTTGTTTCTATGAGTGAATAATTTTCATTTACACAATTCGTGGATCGAATTCGAATGGTCGATTCGCGGATAATCTTATTTTTTATATTGGAATCTTTTCCCTTTTTATTCGCTTTTTTCACCTTCCTCGGTTTCAATAAGAAAATGGGGTTTACTTTTTCAAGTTCTTTCATTATTAGGTTTATAACTAGAACTTTTTTGATGACCCATCTTGTTTTTTCTTTTGAAACTTTTAGAAACCATTTTCTTTTTTTTTTGAAAACCCTTCTAACTTGAGAAAATAGCTTTTTCTGTTTTCTCATTTTTTTTTTGAGTTCTTCAAAAATGGGTTCAAAAAAAGAAGGTGGTTTTCGGGGAAGCCCAAAAGGGACCTCTGTTTCCATTCCAAAGACTGTTAAAAAACAAAAACTTTGCTCCGGTTTCTCATCTATATCCGGATTTCTATCATGAGATTTAGATCTTCGCCAAGGTTTCAGACGGAAAGGAAATAGAATCTTTATCTGTATACCATCTAGTAACCAATTTTGTGGAAATTCTGTTTCTGATAATTGAACGCCATTATAGGTACATTTAACATGCATTTCTTTATTCCATTCTTTCCAATCCTCGGCCCACTCGGGGGATTGAAATAACAACATACGGGCGCAATTTTTAGCTATTATCAATAAGGGTAATATAACGTATTTTCTAAGAAGAGAGTGGGTTACTAACATTAAACTTCTTGCTGTTTGAGTAAACATAAAGGTTTCCCACATTTCTGCTATTTCCATTCGTTCATTTTCATAGGATTCCTTGTCGATTTCTTTAAAATGCTCTTTCTTTTCCCGTTCTTTTTTCTCTTTTTGTCTTCTCTCTTCATCCTTAGAATAAGAAATTTTCAATTCTTCTTCTAGGTCTAGGGTTTCCTCTACCCTATTCCTAAAAAAGAGATTAATCATTTCAGAGATATTATCAGAGATTGTATCAAAAAAAAATGAAAAGAAAAATCTATTGTCTGCTCGACCAAAAAAAAGTGGAGAATGCACATATGCTTGAAATAGTCCCCCAATACCTGTTTTACGTCTTTGAGCACGCATGGATCCTTTGATTAGATCCCGGTCAAAATCTGGTTGTTCTGGGAAACGTATCAAAATCACTTGCTCTTCGTGTTCTTCTTCATCACTAGTGCTAGTATTATTCTTACTAGCACTGGAATTAGTATTCTCATCTTCATCACTAGTGCTAGTATTATCCTTACTAGCACTGGAATTAGTATTCTTATCTTCATCACTAGTGCTAGTATTATTCTTACTAGCACTGGAATTAGTATTCTTATCTTCATCACTAGTGCTAGTATTATTCTTACTAGCACTGGAATTAGTATTCTTATCTTCATCACTAGTGCTAGTATTATTCTTACTAGCACTGGAATTAGTATTCTTATCTTCATCACTAGTGCTAGTATTATTCTTACTAGCACTGGAATTAGTATTCTCATCTTCATCACTAGTGCTAGTATTATCCTTACTAGCACTGGAATTAGTATTCTCATCTTCATCAATAAAAGTATAAATTAATTCGCGTTTGCCTACTCTTGTACGAACGTCACTTTCGAAATCTTCCGTCGATTCTTCTTCAACCTCGTCGTCTTTTTCATCTTTGTCCAAATCCTCTACCAATTTGTATGACCACCGAGGAATCTTTTTCCGGATTTCTTTCATTCCAATGGATTTCTTTCTAATTGTTGTTAGATCGTTTGGATCAGTTGTAATTACATCGGATACAAATTTCAAAGATTTTCTTTGACTTTCTGATCTTCCTGCGCGTTCAAAAGATAATTCATCGGTTGAGGTTAAGGAATTCCCAATCGAATTCGAATTCAATAATAATTCCTCGCCAAAGCCGAACGTATTCTTTTGATGTTCCAATTCTCGAGAATCATTATGAAATAGACCATGAATCCTATTTATCCAAAACATTTCTACGGAATCCGCTGTGGAAGTTATTAAATCATTATCAAATTTTTTTATTGTTCCTCGATAGGGTCCGTTCAAAAAAGGATCATACCTTTTTGGCAAGTATTCTTGGTTATCCTCATCATGGCATAATCTGGTCCTTTTTTCTAGCATATCTAAAGCAAGCTTCCCTTTTTCCAGAATTTTTATTCGACTTATTAATTCATTGTTCAAGTTGTCTTTTTTTTGGTCATTGGTATAAACCCAATAATTATACAGGTCTTTGTGGGATAATTTTTCTGTCGTGTACAAAGAAATTTTCCGTTCTATCATTTCTGAAAAAGTCGATAAACTAGGTGGATATGTAAAAGATATTTTTTGTTTTCCATCACTCGGGCATATATAAAAAAAATATTGTGACATTGGATTTCGTATAGGAGGAGCCATAGGATTTTCAACGTCATCATTTCTTATAGGTCTCCCTGGTCGATTCCATCGTTTAGGATCAAAAAGAAAAGTTACAAGAGGTTTTTCAAACCGGAAATAGATTTTTTTATTTTTCTCTTCTTTATTTTTATTTAAGTTAAGTTTTTCCAATTTCCAATTCTCTTGATGGGTATCAAGATAAGAATCCTCGTAAACTGAGCTATCTTTGTCTTCTTCGGTGGATCCCTCTTGTTCCTTCCTTGTTTCTTCTGTTGTTTCTTCTGTTGTTTCTACATCATAAGAATCCTCGTAAACTGAGCTATCTTTGTCTTCTTCGGTGGATCCCTCTTGTTCCTTCCTTGTTTCTTCTGTTGTTTCTTCTGTTGTTTCTACATCATAAGAATCCTCGTAAACTGAGCTATCTTTGTCTTCTTCGGTGGATCCCTCTTGTTCCTTCCTTGTTTCTTCTGTTGTTTCTTCTGTTGTTTCTACATCATAAGAATCCTCGTAAACTGAGCTATCTTTGTCTTCTTCGGTGGATCCCTCTTGTTCCTTCCTTGTTTCTTCTGTTGTTTCTTCTGTTGTTTCTTCTATTGTGTCTACATCGCTTTCTTTTTCTTTCATTTTCCTAGTGAAAATAGGTGACGGCATTCTGCCTAAATAGTAGACACAGGCGAGAAAAAAGAGAATACTAAAGCTTCGAGCCATAGAATCTCTCAATTCTAACACAAGGCACGGATATCGAATCGAACGCTTTTGCTTTTCCTGTATCCAGAGTAATACCGATCCAGCCCACGAATTTCTCAAATTTAACACAAAGTACTTTTTAGACCGAGTCGAACGCTTTTCTCGTGTCCAGTAGAATATGAACTCAACCCATTTCATGAATAAAATGTGACCAATTAACCAACCAACAAAACTACTTGTTACAAATAACATCTTGTTGTTGCATCGAAACATATAAATGTTGATTAATCTGACTAATGTTGAACTTGGTAAAATGAAATAGTTGAATAATTGAAAAATTAGATTATTCAGGAATACACATTGAATGCTGAGATTACGCATTGAATTTCTGGTAGTAGATCCATAATCAAAATCGTTTTTGCAATTGTTCCAGAAGAAATGAAACAAAAGATACGGTAGAAATAGGAAAGTTATTGTATAAGGTCTACTCAATGCTAGATGCAGAGGCGCATAATAGATCGATATGAACATCATGAGCTGCCCCGTAATAAAACCGGTTGTTGCTGATACCTCCTTCTCGGTTCCTTCTTCCATAACCCAAGCTCGGAAAAGGAAGAGATAAGAGAACCCTTTTGAGAATATTGACGTGGTCAGAAATCCATAATAGAGTCCGACCACAACGACCGAATTTATTATCTTCATGCATAAGTTACCTAGTAGAAAAGATTTCAAAATCATCATATCATA